AAAAAGAATATGATATTTAAAAATATCAATTTAAAAATATAAAATAGAAATATTAATATGCTTAGTTAGCTAAAAAAGCAAGCTATACAAATGAATAATAGACATTTTAAAAATTTTATTATTCGCGAGGAGCTGGATGAGAAGAAACTCTCATGTCCAGTTCTGTAGTAGAGATGGAATTCAGAACCAACCATCAACTATAACCCCAAAAGAACCAGATTCCGTAAACAACATAGAGGAAGAATGAAGGGAATATCTTATCGAGGTAATCATATTTCTTTCGGTAAATACGCTCTTCAGGCACTTGAACCTGCTTGGATCACGTCTAGACAAATAGAAGCAGGTCGACGAGCAATGACACGAAATGCACGCCGCGGTGGAAAAATATGGGTACGTATATTTCCAGACAAACCGGTTACAGTAAGACCCGCAGAAACACGTATGGGTTCGGGGAAAGGATCCCCTGAATATTGGGTAGCTGTTGTTAAACCAGGTCGAATACTTTATGAAATGGGTGGAGTGACAGAAAATATAGCCAGAAGGGCGATTTCAATAGCATCGTCCAAAATGCCTATACGAACTCAATTCATTATTTCGGGATAAAAAGAATCAAAAGAAAAAGGTCTTGGGGATAAAAAAACAATAACAGGTGCCGGTTTCTTTCTTTGGACAAACAATATTTCTTTTTTTTTCTTCACTCTTTGCTTTGCATTGAAAGAATAGATTATAAAAAAATGATATGATTCAACCCCAGACCCTTTTGAATGTAGCGGATAACAGCGGGGCTCGAGAATTGATGTGTATTCGAATCATAGGAGCTAGCAATCGTCGATATGCTCATATCGGTGACGTTATTGTTGCTGTGATCAAAGACGCAGTGCCAAATATGCCCCTAGCAAGATCAGAGGTGGTCAGAGCTGTAATTGTACGTACTTGTAAAGAACTCAAACGTGATAACGGTATGATAATACGATATGATGACAATGCTGCGGTTGTCATTGACCAAGAAGGAAACCCCAAAGGAACTCGAATTTTTGGTGCAATTGCCCGGGAATTGAGACAGTTAAATTTTACTAAAATAGTTTCATTAGCTCCGGAGGTATTGTAAGGTCTTCTAAAATAAGATAATACCATTGGTTATATTAAAGTATTTGAAAGAAAGAGATTAAGAAATATATTCATAATTTTTAGTAGATTGTGTCTCACGCATATGCCTTTAATTTAAATTCATAAACAAATAAGTAAAAAAAACATGTTGATTATATCAAAATTGGGGAGCACCAAGAAATTTAATTCACCATGGGTAGGGATATTATTGCTGACATAATAACTTCTATACGAAATGCTGATATGGATAGAAAAAGGGTGGTTCGAATAGCATATACTAATATCACTGAAAATATTGTTAAAATACTTTTACGAGAAGGTTTTATCGAAAACGTGAGAAAACATAAAGAAACCAAAAAATCTTTTTTGGTTTTAACCCTACGGCATAGAAGGAATAGGAAAAGGTCTTATATAAAATTTTTAAATTTAAAACGGATCAGCCGGCCTGGTCTCCGAATCTATTCGAACTACCAACGAATTCCTAGAATTTTAGGTGGGATGGGAATTGTAATTATTTCTACTTCTCGAGGTATAATGACAGACCGAGAGGCTCGACTAGAACGAATTGGTGGAGAAGTTTTGTGTTATATATGGTAATGGTAATCCTTCTAATATACGAATTGGGTCCGAAACTTCTTATTTGTGAAAACAAAAAGAAAAGGGGCGGGTTGTCTAATATCGTTCCTCCTCCATCAATTGATACTTCAAGGAGGCTTTACCTGGAATGAAAGAACAAAAATGGATTCATGAAGGTTTAATTACTGAATCCCTTCCCAACGGTATGTTCCGGATTCGCTTAGATAATCAAGATATGATTCTAGGTTATGTTTCAGGAAAGATCCGACGTAGTTTTATACGGATACTACCAGGCGATAGAGTTAAAATTGAAGTAAGTCGTTATGATTCAACCAGAGGACGTATAATTTATCGACTTCGCAATAAGGATTCGAAAGATTAGGTGTTTTTATCAACTTCAACATTCCTTTAGTGAGAAGATGATTCGAGATAAAAAATTACAAGAAACCTATTTTCTTCCAAAAAATAGATTCAGAATTAAAATGAGGAATGCCAAATATGAAAATAAGAGCTTCTGTTCGTAAAATTTGTGAAAAATGTCGACTAATCCGTAGGCGGGGACGAATTATAGTAATTTGTTCCAACCCAAGACATAAACAAAGACAAGGATAATCAGACTTGTTAAAACACCCGATGTAAAAGTAAAAAGGGTAAAAAAAGGGAGGGGCCCTTTTTGACACGAAATGGATATATCCATATATCTCTGACTCATATTTATGAGATGAAAAAATGGCAAAAACTATACCGAGAATTGGTTCACGTAAGAATGGACGTATTGGTTCACGTAAGAATACACGGAGAATACCAAAGGGGGTTA